AATGAAAGTAGATTATCTTTCCATTCATTTCACAACTAGAATATCTCTTCCCGAACCAAACATGAATCTTTCGATTCATTTGGCTCTCACGCTCAATTGTTTCTTTTATCTTTTCTTTGATTGATGGACATTCCCATATCTTTGAATGGAATGAGCCTATCCTCTCTTTTCTGTTCGTATTCAAAGCTATTGAAACTGATCTAACATCAGAATCTTAGGAGGACTCTTCAGACCAGACAAAAAATAAAAAATTGTCAGCAAAGTTGTTTCTTTATTTGTTCTTTATTTAGAACTTCTTTCTTTCAAAAAAAAAATATTTTAAAGAAAAAAGAATTCTATTATACTATTAGAATAGAAATAGAATTGAATAGAATTCTGAACTTCATTACTTCATTCTCATTATTATGAGAATGAGATTTCGATTTTTTTCATCCAAAAAATTCTCTTTTTTATACAAATATTTTATATAAATACAATACATAGGTCGTCGATTCGGCAGTGGGGGGGGAAGATACCCATTTTTCCAGTGAATGGTTCAAATAATTTTATCCATATGAGTGTTCTACATCGAATAAATTCCCAATTATTCCTTTTTTATTTTTCTCATTTTTAAACCTTTTTGGTACTAACCTAGCGGTAGAAAGAGTACCATGCTATGCTGTGCCTGGACTTCAAACAATTGATCTTTAACCATGTAAAAGACCTCAACATTATTGGTTGATAGAGAAGAGAATCAAAGTTCATTTACCAATTAGTCACGAAATGCTATGGTTCTTACATAGGATTTCTGAATGAAATCCAATTCAGAAGTAATTCGTCGAGATTGTGCACCCTTTGTTCCTAGTTCTGCTATAAAAAAGAATACATAAATAGAAAGAAAGTGCAGTCGGTGAAATCCAACCTATTCTTGAAATAAACAACTCGCACACACTCCCTTTCCAAAAAAAATCAATACACCCAGCACTACGCTTAGATTTATTGGATTTGTTGCTAAAATATCGGTATTAAACTCGAAACTCCCAGCGGATGACCAGTGCCCCACGGAAACAAAAGAATCAATTAGATTTTTCATATGCTCTCCCTTTATAGATAGGACTAACAAAGAACAGAGTTCTTTTTTTATCACTCCGCTTATTATTCTTAATGGAATTTGAGAATTCTCAAATTTCTTAGTTATGGTTATGTTTTTCTTCTAAGATGAAATGAAACATTAAACAAAAGGATTTGCAAATAAAAGAGCTAATGCCACGACCAGTCCATAAATTGTTAAAGCTTCCATAAAAGCCAGACTAAGCAATAAAGTACCTCGTATTTTACCCTCTGCTTCTGGTTGTCTCGCAATACCTTCTACGGCTTGGCCCGCAGCAGTACCTTGACCAACCCCAGGTCCAATAGAAGCAAGCCCTACAGCCAATCCAGCAGCAATAACGGAAGCAGCAGAAATAAGTGGATTCATGGTAAGCTCCTCGCACCAAAAAAAGAAATGGTTAATGATACAACCAACCAATGAATTAGTACTTAATCTACTTCTTTTTCTACTTTTACTATTTACTTTACTACACTTATTTTTTATTTTTTTGATCTTTATCACTAAAATCTATCGGGTCGAAGTAGCTAAAAGCTCCAAATGGAATTCATAATATTACTGAATTGTCAGAACTACTTCGATATACCGTTTTTACTTTCTACCTTATGTAATAGATATGTATACGATTTTAGTCATTGCGTTTCCTTGTTTATAAAATATTCTCTTCTTTATCTTTCATTCAATTCACAATAACAGACAAAATAGAAAAAGGACTGATATGGGAATCCATCTAAATGCAGTGGGCTAGAAAAAAAGAGATAGGGGTAATTGCTATTTAACTAGTAAATAACATATACTTTTCTTCTTCCATAACGTAAATCACCTGCACTTTTTCTTCTATTAAATAGTATTCTGGAACCATTCTTCGAAACATACACAAGGATTGATACTCATAGGCATTACATAGACATATATGTAGTAATATATGTAGTAGGATCCCCAACCCTCCTTCTTTCTATTCCAAATTCTGCAATATCATCTATCTTTCTTCATATATACATACATGTAGCTATTTGCATTTTCTTATCCAACCCAGTAGTGGATTATATTGAACCCCCGCATTGCTTAAATTGGGATAAGCTTCAAAAAAGACTATTTCGAAAGTTAGTCAATGATGACCCTCCATGGATTCACCTATATAAGCCGCAGCCAAAGTTGCAAAAATAAGAGCTTGAATACCACTTGTAAATAATCCAAGAAACATGACAGGTATCGGAACTACTGAAGGCACTAAAGAAACAAGAACAACAACCACTAATTCATCAGCCAATATATTCCCGAAAAGTCGAAAACTAAGAGATAAAGGTTTTGTGAAATCTTCTAGAATATTAATTGGTAAAAGTATTGGAGTTGGTTGAATGTATTTCCCGAAATATCCCAATCCTTTTTTGCTAAGACCCGCATAGAAATATGCCACTGACGTAGGTAAAGCTAAAGCAACAGTAGTATTTATATCATTCGTGGGCGCAGCTAACTCTCCATGAGGTAACTTTATGATTTTCCAAGGTAAAAGAGCACCTGACCAGTTAGAAACAAAAATAAATAGGAACATCGTTCCTATAAATGGAACCCAAGGACCATACCCCTCTCCAATCTGAGTTTTGCTCAAGTCTTGAATAAATTCAAGGACATATTCGAAGAAATTCTGACCGTCGGTCGGAATGGTTTGTGGATTCCGAACAGCTATGATGACTGAACCTAATAAGATAGCAATTACAACCCAAGAAGTGATAAGTACTTGGGCATGAATTTGTAAACCTCCTATTTGCCAATATAAATGTTGGCCTACTTCTACACCTGATATATCGTATAACCCTTTGAGTGTTTGAATGGAACATGGTATAACATTCATATTGTCCTCTAACAGATTCAAAAAAGTAATTATTTTGATTCAACCATCTCTTTCTCAATTCATCTATGTTCATTCATGAATTTAAGTTATGAATCGTATATTTAGGAAATCACATAAAAAAAAAATACCAATCATTTTATGTTTTCAATCTTAAATATTATTCAAGATTCAAAACATAGTTCAAACTCCAAAAGATGCAAACCAAAATAGTAACAATCAAAGAGAGTTCACCAAAAACAAACTAATATTCTTCTTTCTTCTTCTTAATGATAAGATTAATGATAAGATAATCAACCATTTTTTAGATAACTAGAACGGCCCTCACAAATTGCAGATACTAATTTGGTAAGAATCAATCGAATCGATGCTATAGCATCATCGTTGGCCGGAATAGAAATATCTGCAAGATCTGGTTCACAATTTGTATCGATTAAACAAATCGTCGGAATACCCAAAATGACACATTCTCGAAGAACCGTATATTCTTCTTGCTGATCAACGATAATTACAATATCGGGCAATCCCGTCATATATTTGATCCCACCCAGATATGTTTGCAAGGTAGATAACTTTCTCTTCAACATTGCTGCATCTCCTTTGGGGAGACGATTGAGTTTCCCCATCTTTTGTTCTGCTCTTAAGTCCCTGAACTTCTGAAGTCTTGTTTCTGTAGTAGACCAATTCGTTAACATACCACCAAGCCATTTTTTATTAACATAATGACATCGAGCCCTTATTGCTGCTGATGCTACTAAATCCGCTGCTTTCTTTTTGGTGCCAACGATTAAGAATTTTTTTCCCCTACTTGCTGCATCAAAAACTAAATCGCAGGCTTCTGATAAAAAACGAGCAGTTATAGTAAGATTTGTAATATGAATACCTTTACGCTTTGCAGAGATGTAAGGAGCCATTCTAGGATTCCATTTATTAGTACCATGACCAAAATGAACTCCTGCTTCCATCATTTCTTCCAAATTGATGTTCCAATATCGTCTTCCCATTTTCCCACACTTTCTCTTTTTCTTTTTTTTTTCAAAGAGATTCAGTACCTTGTGAAATAAATAATTGTTCCGACGGAACCTTCTACCAGGATTGACCATTAATCTACGACCCAAACCATGAATTTCATTCTTTCTTTTTTATTTCATTGATTGATTACGAAATCCATAATCGGACCAGAGAGTTAAAGTCAAAAGAATGAACCTCTTGTTAGGAATTAGTAAATTACATTACGTAAAAGATTGGTCTGATGTCTCATGGAAAGTGTTTGGGGCACAAGAACAAAATAATTCTCTATGGTGTAACAAAATATCTCCCATTTCCAACTCGAATAGATTCTTCCTTTTGATTTTCAAATGAATGTTTTTGTCTTGCTTTGAACGATGTACTAATTTTTTGAATCCGGTACCAACTGGTATAATCCCCCCCAGAACAACGTTCTCTTTCAGGCCTTTCAACCAATCAATACGACCTCGTAGAGCAGCTTTTGCTAAAACTCGAGCAGTTTCTTGAAAACTCGCTTCGGATATGAAACTTTGAGTATTCAGAGATGACTTCGTTATTCCCAATAAGATTGCCCGATAACAGATCGCTTCGTCCAAAACACGCCCTGCTCGCTCTGCTCGCAACAATCCAATAAATTCCCCAGGTAAAAAAACATTAGACATTCCATCTTCTGAAACCAAAACTCTTGATGTTACTTGACGTACAATAATCTCTATATGTCTATTATGGATCTGTACCCCCTGGGATCGATAAACCTTTTGGATCTTATTAACCAAAGAGATACGACTTTGGGCTATGGTTAGTTCAGCTCCAATAAAGAATCCCCAGGGGATCCCAAGAATCCTTCGGATACGGTCGTCCCAACCTTCAACTCTTCTTTCGAGGTTCATCGATATTGAATCAATTGAACGAACTTCTAAGATTTGTTCCACTTTTGGAAGACCTTGCGTTATGTCACCAGATCTCGATTTTTCATATATAAATGTAATTAATGTATCTCCTTCATAAAAGGTTTCCCCATAATGGCCATGGACAGTTGCTCCTGGAGTGACCAAATAGGGCTTAGCTGATCTTATAACTAAAGAGTCAACATGAACAATGAAAATTTGACCAGATTTTTTTATGCGTGATCCGTATTTCAATAGACATACATTTTCACAAAGGAATTGTCCAAGGCTAATTATTGTCCATGCCTCTTCACAAGAATCGTGATGGAGAAAACACCAATTCAAATGGAATGAATTCAAAATGATGTTACTGCATGGATCGGGATTATAAATACTACTATTTTCATCTAGGAAACAGTATTGAAATGGAAGTACTTGAAGCACTTGGAAAGTCTGTTTAAATTTTTCAAGTAAAAAATATTTCTTTAAAAAGACTTGATTATAAGTTCTTAAATAGTAAGATGAACAAAAATTTACTATTTTAGGCACAATAGTACCTAAAGTACCCAAAAAATCCCTAATTGGAGTCAGGGGATCCGATTCTTTTGTCGCATTATTATATCTCGAAGTATTGAAGGGGCCGATTCGAAAACAATTGGATGATGACAAAATTATGAAAGATTGGCATTCCTTATTTCGATTCAACAACGTACCAAGAGTTTCCTGATGTTGGGGAAATAATGGAATCTTCGCCTTGGAATCAAAAGGATTTCTATCGGCACGATCTAATTCATTATTGGAAATCAATCCTGAACCTGCCGTATCATACCTTTTTTCGGTATACGAAATAGTGGATTTTACTAACTCAATTCGGATGAAATCACGAAGCAGATCATTTGCCCTTATTTCAACAAAAGAAGCATGAACTTCTTCTTCTATAGAACTCTTTTTTTCTTGTTCTTGGTCCCAAGTCAATACTAAGCAAGCCCGAACTAATTGAATACTTGTGTGAGAAATTCCTCGAATTGACTTGCCATTTCCATAAAGTATATAATTGACAATTCGAAGTTGTACATTATCCTTTTCCTGCAAGAGATCCTGAGAGAAAAGTGTTGCTAAATTTATCCCATCAGCTATTTCATATGTGACTACGGGCCGAACCAAAACAAAATACTTTTTTTTGGTAGGTGTAATTCGTTGGACATAGATCCAATTTTTCAATTTTTTTGATCCTTTAGAATTCTTTTTTTCCATTCCTGGTGGTATCAAAACCCCACTGTGTCTAGATATTTTATCCACCTCTCCAGAAAAATGAATATCTCCAGAAAAGATTTTCAGTTCCATACTTTTTTTTTTTCTCTCCACTCGGACTAATCCACCTACTCGACTTCTTGTATTCATATTTAAAGCAAGTCGTGTATCTACTCCAATGATACTATTGTTCCGGACCATTATGGGCGAAGATCCGGGTAAGATATGCACTTCCTCGGGAATGAAAAAAAAGCGATCTACTTTCATTTGCATTTGGTATTTCGGACTAAATTCTTTTGCTCCTCGATACTCAAGAAAATCCTCTTTTTTTACAATTGAATCTACTTCGACAATCCCATATTTAGTAATTCCCGAGCTGCTTCTTCTGTATCGCGGATCATCAAAATAAGCAAGAATACTATTTCTACGTAAAATACCATTTATAGGTATTTTCATCGAAATACCAAAACAGGGTTTTAGTTTCTTTTCTTGTTCTTGATCATATTGTAAGGGAATCACGAATCTATTTCTTCGCTTTTTAGCCAAGGAATTCTCTTGACGAATAGAAGTCGAAGGCTCTATGAGATTCCAATGACCCTTGGATATGATTCGATAAGGTTTTGAATAGTCAAGAATTTCCCTATCTTTTTTACCAAAGGTATCCAACAATTTATGTCTTACTTGATCATTAGTCAGTGAGAGATCAAAGATATATCTTTCTTCGAGAGAAAAAGAATTAGCATTCATTTGATCTTGATCCTTGTGGAGTGAAAAAGACACTATATTGGATCTGCATAGACCTCCTGCTAATATCCATAAATGACTTGTTTTTGGTAATAGATGAACATTACTATATGGATATTCGGGCGCATGATAGCCATCAGTACTCCAGTGCATTTCTCCTTCTGACTCAGAATAAATATGTTTTTGAACCCTTTCTTTAAAATGAAAAGTGGACGTTCCGGCACGAATCTCGGCAATCACTTGTTCTGATTCTACATATTGATCATTTTGAACTAAAATCAAACTTTTTGTTGGAATATTCACATTATGTAGAATATCTCGACTCTCAATAGTTACATACAAGTCTATAAAACATAGAAAAGCAGGATGCCCATGACGGGTGCGTGTGGGATGAACCAAATCCTCATCAAATTTGATTTTTCCATTAGAGGGAGCTCGTACATGTTCGGCAGTACCACCTGTGAATACTCCGCCGGTATGAAAAGTTCTTAATGTTAGTTGAGTCCCCGGTTCCCCAATTGATTGACCCGCAATAATGCCTACGGCTTCTCCCAACTCGACCAGGTCACCATGAGTAGGACTTCGGCCATAACATAATTGACAGATCCAAGATGTACTCCTGCAAGTAAAAGGGGTTCTAATATATATTGGGTGTGCTCGAAAGGTTATGAATC